CATTTATATGGGCATTTCGTCTTTTTGGTCCCATTTAACATATAATAATAGTAAAATAAAAGTCTTATATACGTATGAAATACGGAACGGATTCTGTCGTAAAAATAAATGAGTAGTTTTCGGGAATGCTTGGGAAGAGAGGAACGTTTTTTTATGTTTTAAGAAAAAATTTTATTTACTGGATAGTTGTACATTTCAATTTAAATTAGGGATTCCGTGTACAAGGTTCTTAACTGCATATGCATCTGATCATATATGTATTACCATTTTAGATTACAATAAAAAAAGGAAGGAGATTTTTCAATGCGAGATCTAAAAACATATCTTTCCGTGGCACCGGTATTAAGTACTCTATGGTTCGGGTCTTTAGCAGGTCTATTGATAGAGATTAATCGTTTTTTCCCAGATGCGTTGACATTCCCCTTTTTTTGATTCTAGTTATTGATACGGTACCAAATAACGGAGATTTGAGATACAATTAAATATTTGTGACTAATCCTTTGCCCCCTTTTTCTCTTTTTTCCCTTTTTCCTTTTAGAATAAGAGGGAGGAAAGAGAAAAAAAGAACAGGTTTATTCAACAGCTTCGAGACTTGGGTTCAAGTTTGAATTAAATAAATTATTCATATTCAATTCAAAAATTAACTAGGGATGGAGGTAGAATAAACAGGGTGGGGCCTAGATCTAGGACAAGACTCTTATACAAGGTACTTAAATGTAAATGAAATACTGTGATTTGAATTTGAAATCAAGTTTAGAAATTTTTTTAGTATATTGATTGCAGTGAAATTTTTCATAATTGGATTTCAAGTTAATAACTTCTATTTATCCTTCCTTCCTTCTTCTTCGTTTCGGATCGAAAATAGAAGAGTTGAGTAAATCAAAAATCCAAAGGAGGTTCATGGCCAAGGGGAAAGATGTCCGAATAACGGTTATTTTGGAATGTACCGGTTGTGTTCGAAACGATGTTAATAAGGTATCAACGGGTATTTCCAGATATATTACTGAAAAGAATCGTCACAACACGCCTAATCGATTGGAATTGAGAAAATTCTGTCCATTTTGTTACAAACATATGATTCATGGGGAGATAAAGAAATAGATTGAATCGACCACATGTATGTAACCCTTCCAAGGAAGGGTAAAAATGACATTCTATATAGAACATAGTTAAATATTCTATATATAACATAATTAAATATAAACAAACCAAATCCTATTTATTCTAATTGATTTTAGATCCGACCGGAATAGGATTTTCGGGATAAGGAATAAACTAAACAAACCATGGATAAATCCAAGCGGCCTTTTCTTAAATCCAAGCGATCTTTTCGTAGGCGTTTGCCCCCGATTCAATCGGGGGATCGAATTGATTATAGAAACATGAGTTTAATTAGTCGATTTATTAGCGAACAAGGAAAAATATTATCTAGACGGGTGAATAGATTGACCTTGAAACAACAACGATTAATTACTATTGCTATAAAACAAGCTCGTATTTTATCTTTGTTACCTTTTCTTAATAATGAGAAACAGTTTGAAAGAACCGAGTCGACCACCAGAACTGCGGGTCTTCGAGCCAGAAATAAATAGGCTTACTCTTTCTTCACTTGACTAAAAAAAAGTAAAATCCGAACTCAAACGCAGATTGATGTTTTGTTCGAAAAATATGAAAAATATAGATTGAATTATCGTGTCGTAAGAAAAAAAGAATCGGGCAAGAATAAAGATTTTTTTTTGAGTGTGTTCATTCAGTTTTATTATTTTTTTATCATATTTATTTTGACTTTACCCTCCCGGAGTTCAGTCTCCGGGGAACTCCGTTTAAATTATTCCGGTGAATTCTTTCCAATCTACTTCTTTTATGATCTCATTGGAAATCATATAAAGACAATTTTTATTTGATATAGCTATTTGTGCAAGTATTTTACGATTAAGAAGCACCTGTTTCTTATATAGGTCGTGGATTAATCTACTATAACTATAGGATACCCCTATTTCCCGAATTACTGCGTTTATTCGAGTGATCCACAAACGGCGAAAATTTCTCTTTTGCTTATCCCTATCCCGATGCGACGAAACCAAAGCTCTTATTTTCTGTTGAGTAATTGTTCTAGTAAGTCTTGAATGAGCCCCTCGAAAGCTTGATGCAAATAAACGAATTTTTGTTCTACGTCTCCGAGCTATATTTCCCCGTCTAATTCTGGTCATTGAATAAATGAAACGTTGACGAATAACTAATAGATTTCCTTTCTTTAAGTTATTCTTTTTCCCTTTCCTAGTCTATTAATAACAAAGCTTTTTTCCAATGTATAAACTAAAAATTCCAATGACTTTGGCTACTATAACCTTCCTGGCCACTATTTTTATTTTTTCTAGACATTTCACTTCGAAATAAGAATTTTCATTTTACTAGGTATCAAAATATAATAAATAAAAAATATAAATGGATAAAGAAATAGTGGCTTCCTTCGTTTATATGGTTACTTCTTAAACGGTGAGGTTTTCTCTATACACCGGAGCCTTTACTTTATTTAATCAATGTTATTGGTAACTTGTATAGTTCACATTCTTTGGCTCTACCCATGAATTATCCAGTAATAGGTCTTTCACGATTAGATCTACTTACACAGTAACGGTATTTAATTATGAAAGTTGGCTGGGTAGCTAACCCTGTTAGTCCGTTCTTGCAAGAGGGGCCTAAGTTTTATTTTTTTATTTTTAAGTAGGATTTTCTCCGCTTAATGGATAACCATTTGCTACCAATGGAGAATTGCTTCTCATCTTAAATTGAGGTGATTGGATTTGCACCAATGGAAACCATAAATTTCATACACAATAGAATGGATAGATTTTTTTTAAACTGAAATGAACGGACTTCTTTTTATATTCTATCCTATTCCCCGGTACTGATCATTGATACTAGAAAAGGTTTTCTTTCTTTTCTCCCAGCTCATGATCTGAACGAGTCGCACATACACCCTAGTACATGTTCCTCGACGCTGAGGGCATCCCCGAAGCGCGGGGGATTTTGTGACATTTCTGATTGGCTGTCTTGTATTTCTAATAAGTTGTTTAATAGTTGGCATGTTGAATCATATCATATAAATAATGGGCTGGTTTAGATCGATCCTAACCTGATGATTTTTAATTACTTCTATTTAATTTTCTAGTAAATTCAGCAAAAATATAAAATAGGAAATCGAGAATTTGCGCGAAAAAAATCCGAGCTTTTCACTCAACCACCGCTACAACATCAACAATTCCATAAGCTTGGGCTTCTGTTGCTGACATAAAAACATCTCTTTCCATGTCTTCGGAGACAACCCATAAGGGTTTGTCCGTTCTTTGTACATAAACCCTTGTGAGGGTTTCACGCAGTTTTAGCAGCTCTTCCGCTTCCAGGATAAATTCTCCCGTTTGTGCCTCATAAAAAGAACTAGCAGGTTGATGAATCATTACCCTGATGGTATAACAAAAGCGGGGTTCCTCTATTTTGCATGATGAATAGAAAAGAAAGATAAAGAATAAAAAGAAAAAAAAAGATAGAATTGAACAACCACAACCGTACGGGCATCTTTTATGCATTGCATACGGCTCTATAATAAAATTGACCTTTACCTTCCATCAAAGAAAAAAATAGGATCTATCAGACCCAGATCGGTAAATGATCAAATTACCACCCTTCCTTTCGTAGGAGTTCAAAAATACTATGACGGTTCCGTTGCTTTATATATTTATATTTATTATTAATAATTGGTTTGTCTGTGTTTCAGCAATCCCAAAGTTGCTTTTTGTAAAATTAAGGAAAAAAAAATAATCTTTTTTTTTTTTTATTTTCGAACTCTTTCAGAACACAACTAAGCCCTCGGTGTGAAAATAAAAGTTTGTGACGCTGAACTGGAATCTCCAATATAAAAAACAGGAAATACCTTTTATCTCATACTACTCTCTCGATACATAATCAAATGTTTTGAAAAAACAATAAAAATTGTTTTATTTTGATATCGAATTCAAAGTGCCATGCTATTATTACTTAATATTCATATTCATATGGCGAAGGCATAGTCTTATTTTTTTCTCTCAAATAAAAACCTCATTGGCGCCGAGCGTGAGGGAATGCTAGACGTTTGGTAATTTCTCCTCCGGCCAAGATAAAAGATCCCATTGAAGCGGCTAATCCCATGCATATTGTCTGTACATCTGGTCGCACAAATTGCATTGTATCATAAATAGCCACTCCAGGGATAACCCATCCGCCGGGAGAGTTTATAAACAAATAGAGATCTTTGGTATCATTCTCGATACTGAGATATACCATAAGACCAATAAGTTGGTTAGAGATCTCGCTATCAACCTCTTGTCCTAAAAAAAGTAATCTTTCTCGATAAAGTCGGTTGATTAGGGTAAAATTATATCCCTTACGAACCGTACAGGCGCCTTTTGGTGCATACGGTTCAACAAAAAATTGCAAAAAAAAAAGAATCAATGTGCAGATTCCAATCCTCTTTCTTTTTTTATATTCGTAGAAGGCTCTTTCTGACTTCTAACGAAAGGACTTTTCTTCGATTTTTCAAAAAAGACAGGTTTTTGCTCCTTTTCGTATAATATTTTTGTAATAGAAAAATAATAGAAAAGAAAAAAAAAAAGAAGTCACTAAACTTATCGAATTAACTTCTTATTGATATATTGTTTCATCGAGATCTAATCCAAATCACAATGTCGTTTTCTTGTTCCTGAATGGGCCCTGTTAATCTTTTTAGGTTTATGCTCTACTCCGGGTAAAGATACGCCCGATTTTGATTTGTACATATAGGACAAATGATTCCATTACCACTTCTTTTTGTTATGACTTCCCCCCCCCCCTTTTTAAATTTTTATGCCTTCCACCAAACATTTGATGTATTCATGCATATTAATATTACTCGATTGATTAAGAGTTTGAGATGTCTTCTCTTTACAAAAAGAAATCGTTTATGATACAAATAGTAATCATAGATC